TTGAACAGAAGCAAAAGCCTCCGTAACGGTCGGACGGTAGTAAAAAGTCATAGCAAACCCTGTAGCGACTTGTACTAAAAAACAAGTAAGCGTAATTCCTCCTAGACAATAAAATATGTTGACATGAGGAGGAACGTATTTACTAGTTATATCATCTGCAATCGCCTGAATCTCGAGACGCTCTTCGAACCAATCGTAGACTTTATTGAGATAGGTAAACCAAGGGGACTCCCCCTCTGAGAACCGTATATGAGAATTTCATCTCGTACAGCTCAAACAAAAAAACCCCAAAACAGGTTAAAAGAGGTATGGAATAGAAAATTGGAAACTTCTTAATCTTTTGATTCAATTTTCGCTAAAAATACGAAAGAGTAAAAGTAAGAAAGCTCTTTTTTTTTGTTATAATTAGAATGTCAAAAAATCAAGTAGGCTCACTTGTCTTTCTGTTGATCGTTCCAGGCCTCTTGAATCTTCTATTTCCCTATTTTTTTCTTTCATCTGTTATTTTAATTTGTATGTAATGTAGCTTTCCTTTTGTTTTCTTTATTATTGATAGGAATTTTCTTGTTAAGACCCTAGGAATCAATTGAAACCTTAAATTCATACTAGAACCACGATGATTCAATAAAACCTTCAAGCTAAGTCAAGGATTCCCTGAGTAAGAACCATTGGATCATCATTTATTCAACGAGTAGAATCGATATAATGACTAAAACTAGAAAGAAAAGTTTGTTCTTTGAGCAAAATCAAAGCAGAAACGGGAATTTGAAAGAAGAAAACTCTTTCAATTGAAAACTTTTTTCTTTAGAAAAATTTGAGGAATCCGGCCACGAGGTCTGAATATTAAGTATGAATCATAGTTCAAATACTTCGTGATATATTTCATATATTCCGTGCTCCAGATACTAGAATTAATATCCGACGGGGTAAAACCATCTCTATCAAGACGACAGACCCACTCTCTGTACTCTCAATAGGATCAATTATAACAAGTCACACACTCATATTCCGGAAATACAGAAACACAAAAATTTCGCGGTCGAACTACCAAAAAAGAATAAGCTAAAATAAAAAGCCGAGGCCTAAATGCATCGTTTTTTGTATTTTTATTTAAAAGCTAGGGTTCTTATAAATCTACTTCAGTGAAATTCCGTCCAGTAAAACGGAAGAATTATAAATCTCCAAAATAATAGATAGGAATACCGCAAATAGAGCCATTGCGACACCCATCAAAGGAGTAGTTCCCCATCCAGGAGCTACTTTACCATATTCCGAATTCAATGGTTTCAATAAAGCCCCTACAGACGTCCGTCTTGGACCAGATCTAGAACTACCCTCAACAGTTTGTGCAGCCATAAATCCTATTTTGTATTCATTGAGATCTGTTGACTTTGTATACCATTCCGTTGTAAATAAACAATCTTATCATAGATCCATTGTGGTCTTGAAATTATATAATAATGGAAACAGCAACCCTAGTCGCCATCTCTATATCTGGATTACTTGTAAGTTTTACTGGGTACGCCTTATATACTGCTTTTGGGCAACCCTCTCAACAACTAAGAGACCCGTTCGAAGAGCACGGGGACTAGTTGAAGTAATGAGCCTCCCAATGTTGGGAGGCTCATTACTTCAATTCAGATAATGAAAAATCATTTCATTTTTTAGTTGGAACTTTAGGTGGTTCGCGAAAAAAGATAGCGAAAAAAATGATCCCTAGAGTCGAGACTAAGAGGAATGTATAAACCAATGCTTCCATAAATTTGATCGCGGTTTACAATTATAGCTTCCATACCTGTTTATTGGGGATCATCTCCCCGATTAAAGAAAAAAAAAAATCAAAGAAAAGGCGAAAGGGCGGAGATTCAAATCCAGACTTTTTCAGTATCCTATGTAAAATCACAAAGAGAAAATAGAAGTGAGAAGCGAAAAATAACAGAGCAATGCTGCATCAGACCACTTGTCTTCTTGTAGTTGGATCTCCAAGTTTTTGGAATGCTCCAAATTCCACTTGAGCATCCAAATCTGGGTCAATACCAGCAAAAACATCTCTGAATAAGGTTCTAGCACCATGCCAAATGTGCCCGAAGAAGAAGAGCAGAGCAAAGGAAGCATGTCCAAAAGTAAACCAACCTCTTGGACTGCTACGAAAAACACCATCGGATTTCAAAGTAGCACGATCTAATTCAAAAATTTCACCCAATTGGGCGCGTCTAGCATATTTTTTCACAGTCGCAGGATCACTATAACTCACTCCGTTCAGTTCGCCACCATAGAACTCAACGGTTACGCCTACTTGTTCGACACTATACTTCGATTCTGCCCTTCTAAAGGGAACATCGGCTCTAACAATTCCATCTCCGTCTACCAAAACAACTGGAAATGTTTCAAAAAAAGTAGGCATGCGACGTACAAAAAGTTCACGCCCTTCTTTATCTCTAAAGATAGGATGTCCTAACCACCCGACGGCTATTCCATCTCCGTTATCCATTGAACCCGCTCTGAATAATCCCCCTTTCGCTGGATTATTTCCGATGTAATCATAAAAAGTTAATTTTTCAGGAATTTTAGACCAAGCCTCTGATAAACTTTGATTTTCGGCTAGTCCAGCGCTAACTCTTCGATATATTTCTTGCTGAAAGTATCCCTGATCCCATTGATAACGGGTGGGACCAAATAATTCGATAGGAGTAGTTGCTGAACCATACCACATAGTTCCAGCAACAACAAAAGCTGCAAAAAAGACAGCAGCGATACTGCTGGAAAGAACGGTTTCAATATTGCCCATACGTAATCCTTTATATAGACGTTGGGGCGGGCGGACACTAAGATGGAATAAGCCTGCTAATATGCCCAATGTCCCTGCTGCAATATGATGAGAGGCTATTCCTCCTGGAACAAAGGGATCAAAACCTTCCACACCCCACGCGGGATTTACAGATTGTACCTTTCCGGTTAGTCCATATGGGTCGGACACCCATATTCCAGGACCATACAATCCTGTTACATGAAATGCGCCAAAGCCAAAGCAAGCCACTCCTGAGAGAAATAAATGAATTCCAAAGATCTTAGGCAAATCCAAAGAAGGTTTTCCTGTGCGTTCATCACCAAATATTTCTAGATCCCAATACACCCAATGCCAGATAGCTGCCAAGAAGCACAAGCCAGAGAACACAATATGTGCCCCGGCTACACCTTCGTAACTCCAAACCCCCGGATTCGTTATCGTCCCTCCTGTAATACTCCAACCGCCCCATGAATTGGTTATTCCTAAACGAGTCATGAAGGGTATAACGAACATACCTTGTCTCCACATTGGATCGAGAACAGGGTCGGAGGGATCAAAAACTGCTAATTCATATAGAGCCATTGAACCGGCCCAACCAGCAACCAGAGCTGTATGCATTATATGAACAGAAAGCAAACGACCGGGATCATTCAATACGACAGTATGAACACGATACCAAGGCAAACCCATGGTAATACCCCTTTATCAACAAAAAATAGACACTATGTAACTTTATTGCATTGAAAAAACTATGCTATGGACCCCCTTTTTTTCAGTGGATTATCTCGGAAAAAGGGTTACTATTTGTTCTATTCTTTTAGTAAAAATAGAACAATTTTGTTCATAGGAAAAAAGAGAAGCAGATCTATTCTATACTCGATAAGTACCAATACGCAATGGGGGTTTATTCCCTTTTCGAAGAGCGCATGCATCCATATTTAGTCATCATTCAAAGTACCCATTCGTAAAAATTTTCTTTGTTTTCCTTTATTTTATGAACTTATTCTATCTATGTAGAAAATATGACGATAAAGCTAATATTATTAAAATAATAAAACCATTATTACGTTTCCACATCAAAGTGAAATAGAGTACTTAATTCTTTTTTCTTTCCGTTTATGCCTATTGGTGTTCCAAAAGTTCCTTTTCGAACTCCCGGAGAGCGAAATCCAACTTGGATTGACATATAGTGCGCCCTGTCAGATATATTGGGTCATATGGGATTTCCCCATTCTCTCCCCCGATCGAGATATCCTCTCTTTCGCCCCCAAAAAAAGCGATTGAATCATCAAAAATTTGTAACGTGAAGTGCAATGAAATGCAATTAGATCCGTTTTGTGAAGAGGTATCCAGATTAATATTAGCAATTCAAATAATTTATGGTTGACTTGGCTGGACCAATAAAATTAAGTATCCAGGCTCCGTTTAGAAAAACCCAATTGGTAATATATCTATTATTAGGACTTATAGATATCATAAACGATTCTATTTAGAAAGAAATTATTAAATAGCACTGATCCCAAACAGTTAATCAATCGAATAATAAATATAATGGATACGTCGAATATTTGGCGGAAGACATAAAAGAAATGAATTGCAAAATTGAGAAAAAATGAAAAAAAAAAAAACAAAGACGTGGTATTGGGGTCATTTGTCCTATATGTGCAAATCAAAATCGGGCGGATCCTTACTCGGAGTAGAGCATAAACCTAAAAAATGGAAGAAGCCCATTCAGGAACAAGAAAATGGCATCGTGATTTTTGGATTGGATCTCGATGAGAAAATACATCAATGAAAGGTTAGTGCGATAAAACCGTTTTTTATATTCTAATATTATAGGAAAACCGGCCAAACGCATCGTTCTTCAAAAATGAAAGAGAAGCCCCTTCCTTCATTAGAAGGAGTCCGCTATAAAAAAAGAAAGGGGGCTGGAAGCTACACATTGATTTTTTTTTCGCAAGTTTTAGTTTTGTTGAACCGTACGCATCAAAAGGTGCCCGTACGGCTCCTAAGGGATACAATTTTATCCGAATCAACCGACTTTATCGAGAAAGATTAATTTTTTTAGGCCAAGCGATTGATAGCAATGTTTCGAATCAACTTATTGGTCTTTTTGTATATCTCAGTTCGGAGAGTGATACCAAGGATCTGTATTTGCTTATAAACTCTCCCGGCGGATGGGTAATACCTGGAATAGCCATTTATGATACTATGCAATTTGTGCGACCAGATATACAGACAATATGCATGGGATTAGCCGCCTCGATGGGGTCTTTTATCCTGGTCGGAGGAGCAATTACCAAACGTCTAGCATTCCCTCACGCTTGGCGCCAATGGGTTTTTTATTTAAGAGAAAAAGAAGACTGTGCCTTCGCCATATGAATTATTAATATTAAGTAATATTAGCATGGCACTTCGAATTCGATATGCAAATTTTTTATTGTTTTTCAAAATATTAGATTATGTATCGAAAGAGTAGTATGAGATAAAGGAAGGGTATTTCCGATTTTATCTTACCTATCGTAGGTCGATTTCAGCGTCACAAACTTTTTTCACACCGGCAGGTTATTAACAACATTTATGTTATGAAAGAGTACGAAAATAAAAAAAAAAAAAAAGAAACTTTGGGATTGCTGAATCACAGACGAAATAAATATATTAAAGCAACGGGGCCATCATAGTATTTTTGAACTCCTCCGAAAAAAAAAGAAGGGTGGTAATTGGATCATTTATCGATCTGGGTATAATAGATCCCACATTTTCTCTTTCTTCGATGAAAGGTAAAAAAATTCCATTGTGGAGCCGTATGCAATGTGAAAAAAATGCCCGTACGGTTGTTCAATTCTATCTTTTTCTTATTTTATTCTTTATCTCTTCGCCTTGCCTCCTCGTGCGAGATACAGGAACCTTTGATTGTGTTATATTATATGATCAGGGTAATGATCCATCAACCTGCTGCCGGTTTTTATGAGGCACAAACGTCCGAACTTATCCTGGAAGCGGAAGAACTACTGAAACTGCGCGAAATCCTTACAAGGGTTTATGTACAAAGAACAGGCAAGCCCTTATGGGCTGTATCCGAAGACATGGAAAGGGATACTTTTATGTCAGCAACAGAAGCCCAAGCTCATGGAATTGTTGATTTTGTAGCGGTTGGATAAAAAATAGCAGTGATTTCGTGCAAATATACGATTTAAGATTTTATCTTCTTACTTCTTAATTACTTAATTAAGGGTTTAATATTCTATTAATATATTGAAATCGAATAAATTCATAATCATCCGGTTAGGATCAATCTAAACCAGCCCATAATGTATAATTCAGCATGCCAACTATTAAACAACTTATTAGAAACCCAAGACAGCCAATCAGAAACGTCACGAAATCCCCCGCTCTTGGGGGATGCCCTCAGCGTCGAGGAACATGTACGAGGGTGTATGTGCGACTCGTTTAAATCATGGGCTGAGACAAAACAAAAGAAAAAACAATTTTTCCAGTATCAATGATCAGTACCGGTGAATCGGATAGAATGGAAGAACTCCATTCACTATCTAAAAAAGATGGATCTATCATATCTTTCTATTGTGTATGAAATTTATGGTTTCAATCGGTGCAAATTAAATCACCTGAATTTTCAATTTAAGATGAGAAAGAATTCCCCATTGGTAACAAATAGTTACCCATTAAGCGGGGGAAATCCTATTTAAAAAAGTAGAAATATTATGTTTAGAAGAACGGACTCACAAGGTCAGCTACCCAACCAATCTTCATAATTAAATACCGTTACTGTATAAGGTATATCTCATTATGAAAGCCCCATTACTGGAAAATTCATGGGTAGAGCCAAAGAGTGGTAACTGTACAAGTTACCAATAAAATGAAGGAAAGGGCTCCGGTGTATAGAGAAGACCTCACCGTTTAAGAAGTAACCATAGAGACGATGGAACCCACAATTTCTTTAGCTATTTCTATTTTTATTTTTCCAATGCCTAGAAAAAAGGAAAAAAGCGTGGTAGGGAAGGTTATAGTAGCAAAAGCCATTGGAATTTTGATTTTATAAATTGGAAGAATCCGTTTTGTTATTAATAGACTAGGAAGGGGGAAAAGAATAACTGAAAGAAAGGAAATCAATTAGTTATTCATTAAAGTTTCATTTACTCAATGACCAGAATTAGACGAGGATATATAGCTCGGAGACGTAGAACAAAAATGCGTTTATTTGCATCAAGTTTTCGCGGGGCTCATTCAAGACTTACTCGAACAATTATTCAACAGAAAATAAGAGCTTTGGTTTCGGCGCATCGTGATAGAGATAGGAAAAAAAGGGATTTTCGTCGTTTGTGGATCACTCGAATAAATGCAGTAATTCGCGGGGCGGGGGCATCCTATATTTATAGTAGATTAATACACAATCTGTATAAGGGGCAGTTGCTTCTTAATCGTAAAATCCTTGCACAAATAGCTATATCAAATAGGAATTGTCTTTATATGATTTCCAACGAGATCATAAAATAAGGGGATTGGAAGGAATCCGCAAAACCTTTTGAAATGGAATTCTCTGGAGAATGAACTCCGGGAAGGTAGAGTAGAAATTAGTATGATAAAATCTGATAATATGATAAAGTCGTCAAAATGAGCGAACACGCCCGATAAAAAAATTTATTTCTCTTACCCGATTCTTTTTTTTCTTACGACACGAACGATTCTCGGATTTTTTGAACAAAACGTCCATCTGTTTTTGAGTTCGGATTAGAATTTTGATTCAATTGAAAGGTAAGCCTATTTTTTTCTGTTCCTAAAACCAGGAGTTCTGGTGGTTGACTCCCTTCTTTCAAATTGTTTCTCATTATTAAGAAAAGGTAACGAAGATAAAATACGAGCTTGTTTTATAGCAATAGTAATTAATCGTTGTTCTTTTAAGGTTAATCTATTCACCCGTCTAGATAATATTTTTCCTTGTTCACTAATAAATCGACTAATTAAACTCATGTTTCTATAATCAATTCGATCCCCCGATTGGATCGGGGGCAAACGCCTACGAAAAGATCGCTTGGATTTAAGAAAGAGTCGCTTGGATTTATCCATAATTTGTTTATTCCTTATCCCTAAAATACTATTTCGATCAAATCAAAAAAAAAAATTATAGAAGAAATTCATAGGATTGGGTTTGTCTATATTTATTTAGCTGTTTTTATTTCAATATATGAAATAATAGAAATATATATCTAAATTTTTTTCATGTTCCTTGAAAGGGTGACACCCAAGCACTCGGTTCGATCTATATCTATTTCTTTATCTCCCCATGAATTGTATGTTTGAAACAATACGGACAGAATTTTCTCAATTCCAATCGACTAGGTGTATTGTGTCGATTCTTTTGAGTAATATATCTGGAAATACCCGTTGATTCCTTATTAACACCGTTTCGAACACAACCGGTACATTCCAAAATAACCCTTACTCGAACGTCTTTACCCTTGGCCATGAACCTCCTTTGGGTTTTTGATTCACCCAACGTTTCTATTTTCCGATCCGACGCAAATAAGAAGAAAGGAAAAGGGACGAAAAAATAGAAGTGGCTAACAACTCAAAATCAAATTATGAAATAAAGATTTTGTTGCAATTAATATAGTAAATAATAAGTAATACAACGATTTCGAAAGCGATTTCTAATCGCAGTACAGTATTTCATTTAAGTATCTTGTATTGCATGATACTCTTATTCTAGTCACATTTCCCTTTTGTTTTCTTTTAACTCTATTATTAATTTGATTCTTAATTTAATTGGAGCCTTAACCCGAATTTAACTGAGGTTGAATCCACTTTTTTCTTTCTCTTTACCCCCGTATTCAATCTAGCTAATTCGAAAAAAAAAGACGGGAAAGAGAGATTAGTCACAAATATTTGACTCTATCTCGAATCTTCTTCACCCCTTTCCATATCAATAACTAGAATGAAAAAAAGGAAATGTCAACGCATCTGGGAAGAAACGATTGATTTCTATCAATAAACCTGCTAAAGACCCGAACCAGAGAGTACTTAGTACCGGTGCCACGGAAAGATATGTTTTAAAATCTCGCATTGAGAATCCTCCTTCTTTTTTTTATATTCCATATTGTAATACATTATGGTAAGAGATGTATATGTAGTTAAAGACCACTTGTATTTGTGTGTGGAATCCCCAATTCAACTTGACATGTGCAATGATTCGGTAGAGAAGATTTTCTTTTTCTTAAAGCAAAAAAAGGGTCCCTTTGCGCCTGAGAATTCCCGAGAAAAATATTAATTTATTATTATATGTTATATGATATGAGACCAAGAGGAAGAAACGGCAAGATACATTTTGCATAGAAAGGAAGGAAATAAAATAAGGATGTGGAAAACAAGACGGGGATTTTCTACAATGATACTGTAGACCAGTTGAAAGGGATGTAGCGCAGCTTGGTAGCGCGTTTGTTTTGGGTACAAAATGTCACGGGTTCAAATCCTGTCATCCCTACCTATTATTGCTCCTCGAAGCAGTAACCAGAGATACATTTTAGAGCGATTCAATTTGGACATACATAATACATAATTTTCAATTTTATGATAGTATACATATGCAAGAAGTATTTATTGGGGTTGAAATTTTTTTGGGGGTTCTATACTATATAAAAAAAAGAATCCCCTTCTTTACAGTCTTTTCCGTTGTGGTAAGAAAGCGCTCTTAGTTCAGTTCGGTAGAACGTGGGTCTCCAAAACCCAATGTCGTAGGTTCAAATCCTACAGAGCGTGATTCTGCTCTTGTCTTGTTAGATCGAAAATTCCACTGAACTGAAATACAGCAATCTGAATTTGACCTTTGACCCCCCCCAAAAATGAAATTAAAGAAAGGAGGAGGTCAGTTAAAAAAAGAGATGTGAATTAATATTAATCAAAGGTCCAACTGATCACCACGCCTGTATTGTAAATATGCGGTTACGAATAATCCAGCCAAAGTAATAGGAATTAGACCTAAGACAATTCCAAATAGAAAAACCTCAATCATTTCAATTAACTTTATTTGAAAAGGGAAAAGGGGAGGTAATATCTATCCCGAAATATTACTATTAATTCGTATTGCTTAGGAATCTCAATTCCCAATAATTGGTAATTAACACGGTAAGGAACTACCAAGTATATGGAATACCACAGAAGGATTTCTTTTTATGAATTATTCATTCAATTAATTTC